GTATGAAACTTAATAGTATACCACTTCTACGAATAGCTCTTAATGCCGCATCTCTTCCGAGACCCGGGCCTTTTATCATAACTTCTGCTCGTTGCATACCTTGATCCACTACTGTCCGAATAGCATTTCCTGCTGCGGTTTGAGCGGCAAATGGTGTACCCCTTCTTGTACCCTTGAATCCACAAGCCCCGGCAGAGGACCAAGAAATTACTCGACCCCGTACATCTGTAACAGTCACAATGGTATTGTTGAAACTTGCTTGAACATGAATAACTCCCTTGGGGATTCTACGTGTATTCTTACGTGAACCAATACGTCTATTTCTACGCGAACCAATTTTTGGTATAGGTTTTGCCATATTTTATCATCTCATAAATATAAGTCAGAGATATATGGATATATCCATTTCATGTCAAAACAGATCCTTATTCTTTTTTTTTTTTTTTTACTTATTTTATTTATTTATTTGTACATCTGTACATCGGGTCCTTTAGATTTCGAGAGTCTTTTTGTTTTAGAAAGATTATCCTTGTCTTTGTTTATGTCTCGGGTTAGAACAAATTACTATAATTCGTCCCCGCCTACGGATCAATCGACATTTTTCACAAATTTTACGAACGGAGGCCCTTATTTTCATATTTGTCATTCCTTTTTTTAATTCCGAATCTACTTATTGGAAGAAAATAAGTTTCTTGAAATTTTTAATTTCGAATTGTATCCTCACGAAAGAATGTTGAAATTGAAAAAACCGCCTAATCATTCAAGTCTTTGCTTTGAAGTCTCTAAATTATACGCCCTTTGGTTGAATCATAAGGACTTACCTCAATTTTTAGTCTATTTCCTGGTAGTATACGTATAAAACGACATGAAATCCTTTACGAAACAAAAACCAGAATAATTTTTTTGTTATCTAAACGAATCCGGAAGATACATACCATCGGTAAGTTGTTCAGTAATTAAACCCTCATGAATCCATTTTTGTTGTTTCATTCCAGGTAAAACCGCTTTGAAGTATCAACTAATGTAAGAGGGATAATATTATAAACTTGTCCTTTCTCTTTTTTCACAAATATGACCGTGTCGGCTATTAGAAAGATTACCATATATAACACAAAACTTCTCCGCCGATTCCTTCTAGTCGAGCCTTTCGGTCTGTCATTATACCTCGAGAAGTAGAAAGAATTACAACCCCCATTCCGCCTAAAATTCTAGGAATTCGTTGATAGTTAGAATATATTCGTAGACCGGGTCGACTGATCCGTTTTAAATTTAAAACAGTTCTATATGGTCCTTTCCTATTTCTTCTATGTCGTAGGGTTAAAACCAAAAAATATTTATTGCTTTCTTGATGTTTTCTCACGTTTTCAATAAAACCTTCTTGTAAAAGGATTTTAACAATATTTTCAGTGATGTTAGTAGATGGTATTCGAACTGTTCTTTTTTTATTCATGTCAGCATTTCGTATAGAGGTTATTATGTCAGCAATAGTGTCTTTACTCATGATAAACTAAGATTTTTGTTTCCCCCGAATTTTGATATAATCAACATGCTCTTTTTCTTTTTTTCTGAATTTTTTAATATTTATGAATTCTTTTTTTTTTTTTTATATTTATGAATTATTAAAGATATATACGTGATAGATAAACAATTTACTAATTAATTAAATAAATTTAATCAATTTCATTCAAATACTATATTAAGGTCTTCCCCTATAATACTTCAGGTGCTAATGAAACTATTTTAGTGAAATTTAACTGTCTTAATTCCCGGGCGATCGCGCCGAAAATTCGGGTTCCTTTTGGATTTCCTTCTTGATCAATAACAACCGCAGCGTTGTCATCATATCGTATTATCATACCGTTGTCGCGTTTGAGTTCTTTACAAGTACGTACAATGACAGCTCGGACCACTTCTGATCTTTCTAGAGGTGTATTTGGTACTGCTTCCTTGATTACAGCAACAATAATGTCACCAATATGAGCATATCGTCGATTACTAGCTCCTATGATTCGAATACACATCAATTCTCGGGCCCCGCTGTTATCCGCTACATTCAAATGGGTTTGAGGTTGAATCATATCATTTTTTTATCGGTTTTTTCTTTTTCAATGCAAAGGTATAAATAAAAAAAAGAAATATTATTTGTTCAAAACAAAAAAAGAAATCTGCAATTGTTTTTTTTTTCATCCCAAAAACCCCTTTCGTTTGTTTCTACATTCCTATCCAGAAAGAATGAATTGAGTTCGTATAGGCATTTTAGATGCCGCTATTGAAATAGCCCTTCTAGCTATATTTTCTGCTACTCCGCTCATTTCATAAAGTATTCTACCGGGTTTAACGACAGCTACCCAATATTCGGGAGATCCTTTCCCCGAACCCATACGTGTTTCTGTAGGTCTTACTGTAACAGGTTTGTCTGGAAATATGCGTACCCATATTTTTCCACCGCGGCGTGCATTTCGTGTCATTGCTCGCCGCCCTGCTTCTATTTGTCTAGATGTGATCCAAGCGGGTTCAAGCGCTTGAAGAGCATATCTACCGAAGCAAATACGATTACCTCGATAAGATATTCCTTTCATTCTTCCTCTGTGTTGTTTACGGAATCTGGTTCTTTTGGGGTTATAGTTGATGGTTGTTTAGCAATTCCATCCATCTCTACTACAGAACCGGACACGAGAGTTTCTTCTCATCCAGCTCCTCGCGAATTAAACAATTTTAAATAATTAAACAAAAAAAAATACACGGTTAATAATATATGGAATCGTGGGATTCTTTGAAATTTGATCTAATCGATTATAAATTAGAAATTTTTTGTGTTTTAATATATAATTTAACACGTATTCTATTTATAGATAATGTCGTTTTGGTAGAACGCTATAATGAATCTTTATTTTGTTTTTCCTTTTATTTCGAATCGACTAAAATTTAGAAATAAAAAAAAAATTCGCGGGCGAATATTTACTCTTTCAACATTCAGTTGTAAGATTAGTCTATGACATGACCTCTCAGAATAAATGAATAGGTTTCTGGTTCGTTCCGCCATCCTACTCAATGAATCATTAGGATTCGTTTTCAATAGAATCTTATGCATTCACAGGTTCTGTCGTTCCCACCACTTCTCGATTAATGATTAGGTCTGAATTTTACAACGGAGCCTCCAATTAAATTTATTCTTGAGTCAACCTTCTCAGTCTTTATTGGCTCGGGGCTCTTGATTTTTTGTTCTATGCACGGATTTGTCTAATTATGGATCAATCAGTATTGATGCTTTATTACATTCCCTTTATATGAGATGACTCATAGACCTTACATATTGGAATTCTATATCATTAATATTCTTTTTCTATCTTTCTCTCACCCTTCCATTTATCTGTATACTTTATATTGCTTTACAACCCATAATCAGATTTTTTTTTGTTTGTTTATGTAAAAAAGATTTCAGTTGCTACAATGATATGACTTATATATCATATCTTGACTGGTTCTTTCTATCCAGATAACACGAAGTGATGAGTTGGTTATTAGTTCTATAGTTATCAGTTTGTACTATGGGCTGTCCATTTTTTTGAATCCCAACCCTAAAAAAACCAACGAGTCACACACTAAGCATAGCAATTATATCAAATGATTAATCGAATTTTTATTCAACCTTATAGAATTGTTCTTTTTTTTTTTTTTTTTTATTTATCAGAAAAAGAATGAAAGAGTTTGCCATTTTTTGTTTTATCACCAGATATAACTAAATATAAGTCAAGTAAGTTCTTATTATTCCTCGTCTACAAATATCCAAATTTTGATGCCTAATACCCCATAGATAGTTCGAACTGCATAGGAACAATAATCAATTTTAGCTCGAATGGTTTGTAGAGGAACTCTACCTTCTCGGATCCATTCAACACGTGCAATTTCTTTTCCGTCGATACGCCCTGCAATTTGTACTTGAATCCCTTTTGTACCTGCCTGTTCAGTTAATTCAATAGCTTTTTTCATTGCTTTGCGAAATGAAACTCTATTCTTTAATTGTCCGGCTATAAATTCTGCAAGAATATTGGGGTGCCCGTAAGGATTTGCAATTCTTGTAATAGCAATGTTGAGTTTTCGGTTTACACAAGTGAGTTCTTTTTGTACATACGTCTGTAATTCTTCGATTCTTCGAGTCCTGTCTTCTATTAATAACTTGGGGAATCCCATATAGATTATGACCTGAATCAAATCGATTCTTTTTTGAATCTCTATACGTGCAATTCCCTCTACATTAGAGGATATTTTCATATTATTTTGCACATAATTTTTGATACAATCTCGTATTTTTTGATCTTCTTGTAGATCCTTTGAATAATTTTTTGGTTGTGCAAACCAAAGAGAATGATGACCTTGGGTTGTACCAAGTCTGAAACCAAGTGGATTTATTTTTTGTCCCATAGTCCCCCACTACTATATATATCGTGAAACGTGACATCTGTTTGTATTTTTTTTTTATTCATTCTATTTTTTTTAAGCATAACATAATATAGCGTATTTGTATTTTTTATAATATAAAATATTCTTCCTTTAAGTATTCCTCAGCTCTAATTTATAGAATTTCCTTTTATCTATTTCTTCCTCTTCATCTAAAGATATATCTTTCAATACAATAGTTATATGACAAGTGGATCTTTTTATAGGATAACCCCGTCCTCGAGCCCGGGGCTTTAATTTTTTCACAGTTGTGCCCTCGTTGACTTCGGCTTTACTAATGATTAAACTTGTTTCGTTCAAACCCTTATTGTGATTAGCATTTGCTGCTGCAGAATAAACCAATTTTAAAATGGCATAACATGCTCGATAAGGCATAAGTTCTAGTATCATAAGTGTTTCTTCATAGGACCGCCCACGAATTTGATCAATTACTCTTCTCGCTTTGTGAGCAGACATACATATATGTTGACCTAAAGTGTATACTTCTGTATATTTCTTCACCTTTCTCTTCTGTATCATAAGATTCACCTCTCATTAATGAA